CCTTGGGGATTCTACGTGTATTCTTACGTGAACCAATACGTCTATTTCTACGCGAACCAATTTTTGGTATAGGTTTTGCCATATTTTATCATCTCATAAATATAAGTCAGAGATATATGGATATATCCATTTCATGTCAAAACAGATCCTTATTCTTTTTTTTTTTTTTTTTTTACTTATTTATTTTATTTATTTATTTGTACATCTGTACATCGGGTCCTTTAGATTTCGAGAGTCTTTTTGTTTTAGAAAGATTATCCTTGTCTTTGTTTATGTCTCGGGTTAGAACAAATTACTATAATTCGTCCCCGCCTACGGATCAATCGACATTTTTCACAAATTTTACGAACGGAGGCCCTTATTTTCATATTTGTCATTCCTTTTTTTAATTCCGAATCTACTTATTGGAAGAAAATAAGTTTCTTGAAATTTTCAATTTCGAATTGTATCCTCACGAAAGAATGTTGAAATTGAAAAAACCGCCTAATCATTCAAGTCTTTGCTTTGGAGTCTCTAAATTATACGCCCTTTGGTTGAATCATAAGGACTTACCTCAATTTTTAGTCTATTTCCTGGTAGTATACGTATAAAACTACATGAAATCCTTTACGAAACAAAAACCAGAATAATTTTTTTGTTATCTAAACGAATCCGGAAGATACATACCATCGGTAAGTTGTTCAGTAATTAAACCCTCATGAATCCATTTTTGTTGTTTCATTCCAGGTAAAACCGCTTTGAAGTATCAACTAATGTAAGAGGGATAATATTATAAACTTGTCCTTTCTCTTTTTTCACAAATATGACCGTGTCGGCTATTAGAAAGATTACCATATATAACACAAAACTTCTCCGCCGATTCCTTCTAGTCGAGCCTTTCGGTCTGTCATTATACCTCGAGAAGTAGAAAGAATTACAACCCCCATTCCGCCTAAAATTCTAGGAATTCGTTGATAGTTAGAATATATTCGTAGACCGGGTCGACTGATCCGTTTTAAATTTAAAACAGTTCTATATGGTCCTTTCCTATTTCTTCTATGTCGTAGGGTTAAAACCAAAAAATATTTATTGCTTTCTTGATGTTTTCTCACGTTTTCAATAAAACCCTCTTGTAAAAGGATTTTAACAATATTTTCAGTGATGTTAGTAGATGGTATTCGAACTGTTCTTTTTTTATTCATGTCAGCATTTCGTATAGAGGTTATTATGTCAGCAATAGTGTCTTTACTCATGATAAACTAAGATTTTTGTTTCCCCCGAATTTTGATATAATCAACATGCTCTTTTTCTTTTTTTCTGAATTTTTTAATATTTATGAATTATTTTTTTTTTTTTTATATTTATGAATTATTAAAGATATATACGTGATAGATAAACAATTTACTAATTAATTAAATAAATTTAATCAATTTCATTCAAATACTATATTAAGGTCTTCCCCTATAATACTTCAGGTGCTAATGAAACTATTTTAGTGAAATTTAACTGTCTTAATTCCCGGGCGATCGCGCCGAAAATTCGGGTTCCTTTTGGATTTCCTTCTTGATCAATAACAACCGCAGCGTTGTCATCATATCGTATTATCATACCGTTGTCGCGTTTGAGTTCTTTACAAGTACGTACAATGACAGCTCGGACCACTTCTGATCTTTCTAGAGGTGTATTTGGTACTGCTTCCTTGATTACAGCAACAATAATGTCACCAATATGAGCATATCGTCGATTACTAGCTCCTATGATTCGAATACACATCAATTCTCGGGCCCCGCTGTTATCCGCTACATTCAAATGGGTTTGAGGTTGAATCATATCATTTTTTTTTTTTTTTATCGGTTTTTTCTTTTTCAATGCAAAGGTATAAATAAAAAAAAGAAATATTATTTGTTCAAAACAAAAAAAGAAACCTGCAATTGTTTTTTTTTTTCATCCCCAAAACCCCTTTCGTTTGTTTCTACATTCCTATCCAGAAAGAATGAATTGAGTTCGTATAGGCATTTTAGATGCCGCTATTGAAATAGCCCTTCTAGCTATATTTTCTGCTACTCCGCTCATTTCATAAAGTATTCTACCGGGTTTAACGACAGCTACCCAATATTCGGGAGATCCTTTCCCCGAACCCATACGTGTTTCTGTAGGTCTTACTGTAACAGGTTTGTCTGGAAATATGCGTACCCATATTTTTCCACCGCGGCGTGCATTTCGTGTCATTGCTCGCCGCCCTGCTTCTATTTGTCTAGATGTGATCCAAGCGGGTTCAAGCGCTTGAAGAGCATATCTACCGAAGCAAATACGATTACCTCGATAAGATATTCCTTTCATTCTTCCTCTGTGTTGTTTACGGAATCTGGTTCTTTTGGGGTTATAGTTGATGGTTGTTTAGCAATTCCATCCATCTCTACTACAGAACCGGACACGAGAGTTTCTTCTCATCCAGCTCCTCGCGAATTAAACAATTAAAAATAATTAAACAAAAAAAAATACACGGTTAATAATATATGGA